AACTAGTTATTTCGGTTTTCTACTAGCAGCTTTAACGGTAACCTCAGCTCTATTTATTGGTCTGAGCAAGATACGACTTATCTGAAATTAGTATTTGAAATGCACAATTCATAAAAAGAAATCTTTAGATAGGATTCCGTATAAATTGCCAATTCTTGGTCATTGAGATTCATGGTAATTCGGATTAATATTTAGGTATAGATATTACCTCCTTTTTATCCTTTCAAACAAATTGCAATGATTGAAGTTTTTCTATTTGGAATCGTGTTAGGTCTAATTCCTGTTACTTTGGCTGGATTATTCGTAACTGCATATTTACAATATAGGCGTGGTGATCAGTCGGACCTTTGATTAATTACTATCTCTTTTTTTGATTGACCTCCTACTTTCTTTAATACAAAGGAGGTCAAATTCAGATTGCGGTTCAAGTTAGTGAAGCTCTTTCAGTCTAATTTGATCTAAGAATAATAAGGACGAAATCACGCTCTGTAGGATTTGAACCTACGACATCGGGTTTTGGAGACCCGCGTTCTACCGAACTGAACTAAGAGCGCTTTCTTATCAGAAAAGAGAAGACTGTAAAGACACTTTTTTAACCCCAATACATCTTTGAATGAACGATTATATATGTTCAATTTGAATCGATCTCAATTAATCCCTCGTTACTGCTCAATGGAGAAGTAATAAGTAGGGATGACAGGATTTGAACCTGTGACATTTTGTACCCAAAACAAACGCGCTACCAAGCTGCGCTACATCCCTTCAATTGGTCTACAGTGTCATTGTAGAGAATTCCTGTCTTGTTTTCCACATCGTTATTTCCTCCATTGATATATACAATTTATATGGCATTTCGTCTTTTTGGTGCCATTTAACATATAATATATAGTAAAAGACTTATATACGTATATGAAATACGGAACGGAACCTGTCGTAAAAAGAAATGAGTAGTTTTCGGGAATGCTCGGGAAGAAGGGACGTTTTTTTATGTTTTAAGAAAAAAATGCACCGTATAGTTGTACATTTCAATTTGAATTAGGGATTCCGTGTACAAGGTTCTTAACTGCATATGCATCTGATCATATATGTATTACCATTTTATATTACAATCCAATTTATTACAATAAAAGAAGGAAGGAGATTTTTCAATGCGAGATCTAAAAACATATCTTTCCGTGGCACCGGTATTAAGTATTCTATGGTTCGGGTCTTTAGCAGGTCTATTGATAGAGATTAATCGTTTTTTCCCAGATGCGTTGACATTCCCCTTTTTTTGATTCTAGTTATTGACACGGTACCAAATAACGAAGCTTCGAGATACAATTAAATATTTGTGACTAACCCTTCGCCCCCTTTTTTCTCTTTTTTCCTTTTAGAATAAGAGGGAGTAAAGAGAAAAAAAGAAAGGGTGGATTCAACAGCTTCGAGACTTGGGTTTAAGTTTGAATTAAATAAATGAAATTCAAAAATTAAATAGGGATGGAGATAGAATAAACAAGGTGGGGGCTAGATCTAGGACAAGACTCTTATACAATAAATGTAAATGAAATACTGTGATTTGAAATAGAGTTTAGAAATCATTCTATTTTATTTAGTATATTGATATTGATTGCAGCGAAATTTTTCATAATTGGATTTCAAGTTAGTAACTTCTATTTTTTCCTTCCTTTCTTCTTCTTCGTTTCGGATCGAAAATAGAAGAGTTGAGTAAATCAAAAATCCAAAGGGGGGTTCATGGCCAAGGGGAAAGATGTCCGAATAACGGTTATTTTGGAATGTACCAGTTGTGTTCGAAACGGTGTTAATAAGGTATCAACGGGTATTTCCAGATATATTACTGAAAAGAATCGGCACAACACGCCTAATCGATTGGAATTGAGAAAATTATGTCCATATTGTTACAAACATACGATTCATGGGGAGATAAAGAAATAGATCAAATCGAGCACATGTGTGTAACCCTTCCTTGGAAGGGAAAAATTACATTATATATAGAACATAGTTAAATATTCTATATATAACATAATTAAATATAAACAAACCAAATCCTATTTATTCTAATTCATTTTAGATCCGACCGAAATAGGATTTTCGGGATAAGGAATAAACTAACCAAACCATGGATAAATCCAAGCGACCTTTTCTTAAATCCAAGCGATCTTTTCGTAGGCGTTTGCCCCCGATCCAATCGGGGGATCGAATTGATTATAGAAACATGAGTTTAATTAGTCGATTTATTAGCGAACAAGGAAAAATATTATCTAGACGGGTGAATAGATTGACCTTGAAACAACAACGATTAATTACTATTGCTATAAAACAAGCTCGTATTTTATCTTTGTTACCTTTTCTTAATAATGAGAAACAGTTTGAAAGAACCGAGTCGACCGCCAGAACTGCGGGTCTTCGAGCCAGAAATAAATAGGCTTACTCTTTATTCACTTGAATAAAAATTCCAATCCGAACTCAAACGCGGATTGATGTTTTGTTCGAAAAATATGAAAAATGCAGATTTCATTATCGTGTCGTAAGAAAAAAAAGAATCGGGTAAGAATAAATCTTTCATTTTTACTACTTTTTTATCATATTCATTTTGACTCTACCCTCCCGGAGTTCATTCTCCGGGGAACTCCGTTTAAATTATTCCGGTGGATTCTTTCCAATCTACTTCTTTTATGATCTCATTGGAAATCATATAAAGACAATTTTTATTTGATATAGCTATTTGTGCAAGTATTTTACGATTAAGAAGCACCTGTTTCTTATACAGATCGTGTATTAATCTACTATAACTATAGGATACCCCTATTTCACGAATTACTGCGTTTATTCGAGTGATCCACAAACGGCGAAAATTTCTCTTTTGCTTATCCCTATCCCGATGAGACGAAACCAAAGCTCTTATTTTCTGTTGAGTAATTGTTCGAGTAAGTCTTGAATGAGCCCCTCGAAAGCTTGATGCAAATAAACGAATTTTTGTTCTACGTCTCCGCGCTATATATCCCCGTCTAATTCTGGTCATTGAATAAATGAAACTTTGACGAATAACTAATAGATTTCCTTTCTTTCAGTTATTCTTTTTCCCTTTCCTAGTCTATTAATAACAAAGCTTTTTTCCAATGTATAAACTAAAAATTCCAATGGCTTTGGCTACTATAACCTTCCCGACCGCTATTTTTATTTTTTTCTAGACATTTTACTTCGAAATAATAATATAAATTTTATTTTACTGGGTATCAAAATAGAATAACTAAAAAAAAAATAGAAATAGATAAAGAAATAGCGGCTTCCTTCGTTTCTATGGTTACTTCTTAAACGGTTAGGTTTTCTCTATACACCGGAGCCTTTACTTCATTTAATCAATGTTATTGGTAACTTGTATAGTTCACATTCTTTGGCTCTACCCATAAATTTTCCAGTAATAGGTCTTTCACGATTAGATCTACTTACACAGTAACGGTATTTAATTATGAAAGTTGGCTGGGTAGCTAACCCTGTTAGTCCGTTCTTGCAAGAGGGGGCCTAAGTTTTCTGTAAGATTTCCTCCGCTTAATGGATAACCATTTGCTACCAATGGAGAATGGCTTCTCATCTTAAATTGAGGTGATTGGATTTGCACCAACGGAAATCATAAATTTCATACACAATAGAATGGATAGATTCTCTTTTTTTTAGATACTCTGAATTGAATGGACTTCTTTTTCTATTCTATCCTATTCGCCGGTACTGATCATTGATACCGGAAAAAGTTTTCTTTCTTTTATCCCAGCTCATGATCTGAACGAGTCGCACATACACCCTAGTACATGTTCCTCGACGCTGAGGGCATCCCCGAAGCGCGGGGGATTTTGTGACATTTCTGATTGGCTGTCTTGTATTTCTAATAAGTTGTTTAATAGTTGGCATGTTGAATCATATCATATAAATAATGGGCTGGTTTAGATCGATCCTAACCTGATGATTTTGAATTACTTCTATTTCATTTTCTAGTAAATTGAGCAAAAATTGAAAATCTGAAATCGAGGATTTACGCGAAAAAAATCCGAGCTATTTTCACTCAACCACCGCTACAAGATCAACAATTCCATAAGCTTGGGCTTCTGTTGCTGACATAAAAACATCTCTTTCCATGTCTTCCGAGACAACCCATAAGGGTTTGTCCGTTCTTTGTACATAAACCCTTGTGAGGGTTTCACGCAGTTTGAGCAGCTCTTCCGCTTCCAGGATAAATTCTCCCGTTTGTGCTTCATAAAAAGAACTAGCAGGTTGATGAATCATTACCCTGATGGTATAACAAAAGAGGGGTTCCTCTATTTTGCATGATGAAGAGAAAATAAAGAATAAAAAGACAGAATTCAACAACCGTACGGGCATCTTTTATGCATTGCATACGGCTCTATAATAAAATTGACCTTTACCTTCCATCAAATAAAAAAATAGGATCTATCAGACCCAGATCGGTAAATGATCAAATTACCACCCTTCCTTTCGTAGGAGTTCAAAAATACTATGATGGTTCCGTTGCTTTATATATATTTATTATTAGATTATTCTTATTATTTGGTTTGTCTGTGATTCAGCAATCCCAAAGTTGCTTTTTGTAAAATAAGGAAAAAATAACCTTGTTTTTTTATTTTCGAACTCTTTCAGAACATAACTAAGCCCCCCGGTGTGAAAATAAAAAAGTTTGTGACGCTGAACTGGAATCCCCAATATAAAAAATAGGAAATACCTTTTATCTCATACTACTCTCTCGATACATAATCTAATGTTTTGAAAAAACAATAAACAGTTTTTATTTTGATATCGAATTCAAAGTGCCATGCTATTATTACTTAATATTCATATGGCGAAGGCATAGTCTTATTTTTTCTCTCAAATAAAAACCTCATTGGCGCCAAGCGTGAGGGAATGCTAGACGTTTGGTAATTTCTCCTCCGGCCAAGATAAAAGATCCCATTGAAGCGGCTAATCCCATGCATATTGTCTGTACATCTGGT